ATAAGGACTCCTTATTAATTTGAATTTTATTGAAATTTCATAAACCGAAATTAAAACTGAACTAAATGCAGCGAAATCGACTGAAGGATTGTACTACAAATCTTAATGAGATGAATTGGATCAATATCCATATCCATACTTTTTTGTATTGTATATAATGTATACAAAAAATAGAAATTAAAATATATAATATATATAATATAATAATATTATATAAAATATAAATAAATTGAATATAATATTCAATATATAAAATAGAAATAAATTAAACCAAAAAAAGTTTCCTTTTTTTTTTCTTTTTCTTGATTTATTCTGCAAAGATCTAACTCCCGAATTGGAAGTTTCTACGGCATAATAAACATATTTTTGCCCTTTGGAAAGAAAAGGGGAAAAAGCTTTTTCAATGTTCTTTGATTTCAAAAAAAAAACATTATAAATATAAATCATGTAAAAAAGTCAAAAAGCAAACAAATAGGGAAAGCCGGCTATCGGAATCGAACCGATGACCATCGCATTACAAATGCGATGCTCTAACCTCTGAGCTAAGCGGGCTCAAATAATAAAAATTTTGTATCCATAGAAATTCAGCAAACTATTACGATCTTATCTATTAACTATCTATTAGTTATTCATAACTACTATGAATTATTAATTATTAATATGAATTATAGACTAGAATTTAGAAAAACTAGAATTTATAATTTTTAATGCCATACTTAATATATAACATATTTAATATAATATATAATAATGGTAGATTCAATCGAATATTCAATCTAATGTTGATAGAATATAATAATATAATTAAGAATATAATAATTCTATTTAATTTTTTTTTTTAATTATTTAATTCTATTTGATTATATTTTAATCATATTCAAAATTTTATTTTAATTTTATCATAACATAATATATTATTAATATTATAATTATTATGTTATATTTATTCTATTAGTATATTCTATTTAGTTTAGAGTTCTAAATAGAGATAATTAGAGTGAAAATCTTTTTATGCATTTATATATATACATTATATAAATGATACATTAACATTATAAAACATTATAAGTCTACATAATTAGAATGAAACTCTTTTTAGACTAAAAAATTCGAATTATCTTCGAATTCGAAATAGAAATGAATGGAATAATTAGTTCTAGCTATTAGACTAGAAATTAAATAATTAATTGAGAGACTCCTTTCTTTTGTTTTCATTCATAAACATAAAGGCGGAAGCTAAGAAAAAGAATCGACCGTTCGAGTATTCCACCAAATTGCCTGATAAAACTGAGAGTAATAGGGGCATATATATGTTATGGAATACCCATCTATATTGAATTGCGAATACAGAAATGATAAAATATTTTCTGATTGGACCAAATAAAAATAAATCTGGGTCTCCGATAGAAACGAAAGAAGATAAACAAACAATAAATAAAATAGGTAAAGACCCTTCAATATAAGAAATATAAGAATCAGTATTTATATCTCCTAAATGCAACGGTTTCGCATAAAAATAAAGAAAATAAACAAATGAAAGAAAGGGGAAAGGAGGGAGAGACGGAAGGGCATCCTAACGAGATCCTAATCTCAAGACACAAAGGGGATATGGCGAAATTGGTAGACGCTACGGACTTAATTAGGTTGAGCCTTGGTAGGGAAACCTACTAAGTGATAACTTTCAAATTCAGAGAAACCCTGGAATGAAAAATGGGCAATCCTGAGCCAAATCCTATTATTTTACGAAAATAAACATAAACAAAGGTTCAGCAAGCGAGAATAATAAAAAAGGAAAGGATAGGTGCAGAGACTCAATGGAAGCTATTCTAACAAATGGGGTTGACTGTTGGTAAAGGAATCCTTATATCGAAACTCCAGAAAAGAAAGGATGCAAGATATACCTATATAAAAAAAATGGGTATACTAATGAAAAACTATCTCAAAAAAGACGACCCGGACCCGTATTTTTTTTATTTATATGCAAAATCCATTTTTATGAAAAATAAAAAGAATTGTTGTGAATCGATTCCAAGTTAAAGAAAGAATCGAATAGAATATTCATTAATCAAATCATTCACTCCATAGTCTGATAAATCTTTTGAAAAACTGATTAATCGGACGAGAATAAAGATAGAGTCCCGTTCTACATGTCAATATCAATACCGACAACAATGAAATTTATAGTAAGAGGAAAATCCGTCGACTTTAAAAATCGTGAGGGTTCAAGTCCCTCTATCCCCAACCCCCAAAAGCCCGTTTGCTATCTATTTATTTTATCCTACCCTTTTTTTTTATTGGTTCAAAGTTCCTTATGTTTCTCATTCATCCTATTCTTTTTTACAAACGTATCCTAGCAGAATTTTGTTCTCTTATCACAAGTCTTGTGATATATTGTAATATATATATATTATATACGTACAAATCTCTTGAGCAAGGAATACCTATTTGAATGATTCATAATCCATATGATTACTCATATGGAAATTTACAAAGTCTTTCT